CTTGCGGGCATTGAACCCAACTGAGAAGGAGTACTAAAAAAGCCCCCTTTCCCAGTCGTGGACTACCACCATTAAGTAGTGTCCAGCCCCTCCCTCACTTTTTTTATTATCATTCAACTTGAGAAAAACATCTTTGTTTTCTTCTATTATGTTGAGGATCTCTGCGATTTTAAGCCGTTTCTGGGGAGAAGCCTGGAATAGGTGAAGGTCCTCAAAACAAAAATGGTGGTTAGAAAGTCTTCCCTGACGGCTCTATGTTGGCAACCCCGAAGAACTTGGGGAATCCTTGTTTTTAAAAATTCCGAACAAGGAGCGTTTGGCCCGATAAGAATCCTCTGAGTTTGTTCGGTTAGGGCCTGATGCTCCAATTCATGCCATAGGTCGTCCTGAGTGATACCGGAGGGCACTAGTTCGAACACCAGGAACGTAACAGAGAACAAAGAAAAAGGAATTGTCCCGAGGGGCACTACTCCTTCTTCTCCTTCATCGTCGAAGGTCCTTTTTTCTTCGCTTTGAAAGAGACCAACTATAGATCTCTTTCTCTTACGCTATTTTATATGAGTGAAAGTCGAAGACTGACTATTGATTTCTGCTTGTATTTCCTCTCTCGTTAGTGTACTTGTGATACAGTACAAGCGCAACAGCGCTTGCAGCAGCTCGTAGCTCTTGTATTCGGAGTAACGATATCTTGATAGCACGAGCTAGCCGATTCGGATTCTGCTTTTGAGAAGAATGAATCTCAAGTTTCATCAGGTAGGGGGGCGTAGGAACGGATAGTGCTCTTAGTTTGCTTAGGAGCAGAGGTTGTAGTATAGTTGTGAAAAATCCAACTAACCGGTTCACTTTTCATAGGTTTTCCTAATAAAAAGCCCTTTATCGGATTCGAACCGATAACTTCAGCCTCTTTCTGAACTGAAGGGCGAACTGATCGACCTGCATGTGTTAAGCATATAGCTAGCGTTCCTTCTGTTTTGCTTCTCTTATGATATGATATTTCTAGTTTGTCATTCGAAAGAGAAGGAAGGGCGAAAAGGTAGTTTCAAAGCGTTCAAGCTTCGGTTTCACATGCCAATTGGCAACTGTTCTATTTCGTATCATCCCACCCAGACCTATACTACGCTATTTCACCAACGATCATATAAATTAATTACTGAAAAAGGCAGACCCACATACGGGATCCTGACCATGCACCGAAATAGGATGACCTATAAGTCAGGCTTTTTCCTTCGTTTCACTCTCCGCTCCTGGGATAAGATCTCAAAAATAAGATCTTATCTTTTTTGGAAGAATATGCGACTAAAAAAGGATACATTTTTTTAGTTTTAGTCGATCATCCCCGCTGCGGGACAACGGGCTACGGTAGCACTATGCTTAACACATGCAAGTCGAACGAGGTTTTCATTATATGAACTTTTTCTAAAAGGAGCGTTCATAGTCAGATCGCAGGCCCTTGTCATGGTGAGACTTTTGGTTGCTTCCATGATAAGGGGAAGGAGAGTGGTGAGGAGGGCCCCTTCAACGCTAATCGATCTCTCTCCCAACAAGAAGAATTTCATTGACTCATTCTTTCACTCCCTCTATTGGAGAACCACCCACCCTTAACCTTATCCTGAGATAATGGTCTTCGCTTCCCTCCCCAATTCAGGAAGACGGAAATTGCCGGTTGGACATTTTTTTGGATGGGAAATAGTGTGTATAGTTGAGACAGCAGATATGACTCAAGAACAGGTACCCTGCTGAATATTCAACTAAATCTGCACATCCAACATCTAGCTTTCCATTATATTCTGTATGATATGAGAACGTCTGTGAGTAGCCAACATCTATATCAGTAGCTGAGTCAATCGAAAGAAGGGCTTCTGAATTAGCTGAGGAAACCGCCCAGCAATTCCTCTACATCAAGAGCGGGCTCCGCCGTAAGGAATTTTATATCAACACTTAGATAAAGATTTTGCTGTAAACACAAGAAGTACACGATAAATTTGGAATTGGGCTACCTTAAAGAGTTAATTTATTGGGCTTAGAAAGGGCTTTCGGATAGTTTCGGTACCCGTCTCTCGGGAATCTTAGAAAGAATCTCTTGTCGAGTACAGCCGCGATTAGTTGTAAACTAGCTTGGAGCTTCCAGCTGCCGAAAGCGGCTGCTAGGGTAGGCGACCGGTGGTCGTAGATAATTTCCTTTCAGTAAAACGGTTTAGGGCAGTCCAGTTCCGTTCAAGCGCTCTCCTTTTAGCGGGAAGCTCTAAAGTGAAGCAGGTCTGTTTTCACAGCCATAATCGGGTGGGGAAACTCCTTCTTTTGTTGCTCTAAGGGGAAGCAGATCAGAGTGAATTCTTTCTTTTCGTTCGAATGATTGTGTTTAACACCCTAACGATTCTGTGAAAGGGGATTCCTTGAGCTGACTAAACTCAGTTGTCGGTTAGCGGGTGCAGGTAAAGCGAGGAAAGAAACAAGAGTTCCGGTACAACCAGACAAAATAATCACTGAGAATCCAGGCACAGAGACTCAACCAACTGTAGATGCAATCTTAATGCATTCTGGGATGAAGGAATAACCGATCTTCCCCCCCTCGACTCTCACTCAACCGGGGGAACAGCTTCCACAGCGAGAGAAGCCGGAAAAGCGGAACTCGGGGAGCCCTCAGAACGTCAACCGGTTTCGTCAAAAAAGAAAGGAAAAGCACCTATCCGGGTCAGAAGAGAGAGGTCAATCTATCTTCATTCACATGTTTTATCTTTTTGACTCAGAAGAAGAGGAAGCCGAAGATACAGAAAGAACCGTCTCCAGCGCACCAATGGGAAACAAGGCCCCCGATCGGATCATAGTCGTTCAGCGCGTCAAGTTGACACTTTAGCTACAGGCAAGTATTTAAGGTCGTGATTTCTCATTCAATGGCCTCACAATTAGAATTCCCATGAAAAATACGACATCTAGTATTTCACCCGCAGGCTATACTTTCAAGCAAGGATAAGGATCAAAGCTAAGACTGGCGGCTAATTCGCGTGACGAAAAAGCTAGGGTTTATTCCATCTCTAGTTTGATCGGATCATTCATAGATGACATGCTTCTAAAAGCTGCTTGCTGCTCAACCTCAACGGCGTACGGCTGACGACAAGGCCGTGTACCGAAGCCACCCAGTAGAATGTACCAACGCCTGAATTTTACGGACGCGACGATGATAGCTACGAAATGTGCCGAGCCTATGTCCTTCCCGAATCTTTTCAGACAAGTCAGACAAGGAGGGAACAACATCCCGGTCCGATTGTTGGTTTTCCAACCCGACAGGACAGTCTTCCCAAGCGCCCGACTCAACGATAACTTCTAATCACAAACTGGAACGACAAAGCGTATCGTCCCCTATCTTTATTGCACCCCGGACACCCAATTGATCGTTCCCCGATTGACACCTGACAGCCCTGAGTTCTACCCGATCCCAGATATAGATGCGTCACACAAGTCACTCTCTCCCGATCCACGAGCGTGACTGAAAGCAGTTTCTTAGGCGGCTGTGCCAAGCTTTTTTGAAATAGAAAAAGGGACGGGAAGATGAGTCAAAGTGCTCAGAGAAGCGACATACGTATTCCAGCTAGCTAGCCAATTCATTTCATTTCGAGGGTAGCAATGATGAGGTGCAGCCGTTCCCCTCTCTCTATCGGTCTACTATCCTCGTTCTTAACTAAATGACGAATCTACTTGCATGTGTTAAGCATATAGCTGAAGTAGCATGATTGGAGGCTCTTAAAGCTTGGACTGGCTACTTACTATAAGCTTCAACCTCCCCTTTGTTGGGGATGGGAAAATAGAATAGGGAAGTGGTTCATTGGAAGCTTCTTTCTCTATCTACGTCATTTCATTCAATGGAGAGGGGGAATAGATATATATAATGGGTATAGTACTTTTTCTTCCTCTGTTGCTACGACGGGTTTCATCGCAGAAAGAGCAGCCGATCGGTTCTTAGTAGCTTCGCTAACTAGTGATCACTTTATTCGACTTGGCATCGATCAGTAAGGTTTTCTGTTCCTCTTCTCTTGTGCGTAACTCCCCTTTACTTAGGAGTTGGAGGGAGGCATCAGCTAATAGCTCAATTGTGGAACCTACTGAAAGGGCTCGGCTAAAGCGCGACACTGAGTTCATCTACCAAGCAGAAAGAACCAAAACAACTAATAGCCCAGCCCCCTAAATTCATGCTTTTGGAGAACTCCCAACTATTATCTATAAAGAAAAGATAGTGTAACTTTGGATAAAGCGGCATTTACACTATGAAACTAGCGCACCAAAAACAACCAATCCATTCACACGACTTTACTTCTATTTCGAGATCAACGCGCTACGAACGGAGTCAATAAAGAATCCACGACTGATTGAATCAGCATGTATCTCAGGTACTAGAAAGGCTGTGTTCTCTTTCCGGAATTAAAAATGCTAGGATATCATCAGCTTCACGAGCCGCAAGCTACACTACCTTCTTCCTTTGGACGATAGAACGACCTATTTCTGCCGATCCATTTGCAATTGAAAGCAAAGCAATGTTCGCGTCCGCACCGAGAACAGGTTACGGACAAGGATCCAAAGGAATTCTATCAAGGTATGCCGCTTCACGAAGAACTTTTATCCATAAAGAAGCATCGCAGCACTGCAGCACTACCAACCCAGTCAAAGAAACTCGGCACCAACTAAACGAAGTCCCGGTTTTCTATCTTCAATCATCAATACGTAGTAGCTCCCAGGCAGAAAGGCGTTCTTAACGTCAAGTTGACGAATAGGTCAGCCTGTTAGAGGACACTGTGGGGCCTAGTTTACTTGTTCTCTTTGATTCCTCCTTCCTGACTGAAGAGATTCCAATCTCAAGAGCTAAAACAATGCTCATGATAAAGAAGAAGGAAGGCTAAACCACTCAACTGGGCAAACGCAGCGTCTTTCTCCTCTATGGAAGTTCTTTGAATGCCTCTTTCTCAAAGGTTTACGAGAAGGATGAAATCTAAGAGAAGCCTAGCCTATATCTACGCACCCGGACTAAGCAAACATTTTTCAAAGAAGGAATTTACTACTGAAGTTGCTAACAAAACCTCCTTTCAAAGAGCCCAAAACTCTAGCTATAACAAGTTGCTAAGTAAAGAGGGACAGAGACTAAGCTGAGCTCCCCTGAAAGAGGAGATCGAATTACTCATTTCTCCCTTCATCTTCGACTTCACTGATGAACTTTTTTAGAAGTATATATCTCAAGCCTATCTGGGCTGGGGTAGGCTGCTAATAGGAAAAGAATTTGAATTCCGAACTCTGCTTCTTAACTCTTGATATTCTATTCCGTTTCGTCACCCTCGGGCAAGAATCATTCAATTCACTCTTGGTCAGCTGTAAGTAAGCTTCCTTTTTGAAGGTTCGGGAATCATACATCCCTTATCTGTGAGTCGAGAAAGATTTCCATCCCATCGCTGGCGAACTTGAAGCAGAAAGCTAAATTCAAAGAGAGGGAAAACCCCTCGATAGAAGGAGTGAGACTAGACCCTTATCTATGAAAGACCTGTTTAGAGGGAAGCAAGCCTATGACAGAGCGTACAAGCCGAAAGATGCAACCAAACCTACAAAAGCTAGCTGGCATAAGCAAAGCAACTAAGAAGCCCATAAAAAGGTCCCTCATAAGGCGCAGCTATGCATGTTTATATAGTCTACTGGAACGAACTCACAACTCAATGGGATAATTTTCTTATAGCAACTAGAACTCGACTCGAAGAGTTGAGATAGCTAACAGAAGAAAGGACAGAGGTCCCGGTAACTGGCTGAGGTAACTCTACTTGCCGAGGAGGAAAAGCTCTAATTTAAAGTTCTTTCAAAGATTGTTCCTCCCAAAAAACAGGACTTATTCTCTATCCCGTAGTGGAAGTGCTCCTCCCGAAGCTCCCTATTCCCTTAGTGCTTGCTTTCCGGTGCCAGGCGAGTCAAAAGCTTGACCATCTTTGAGGGTGGTCGTAGATCAGGTGACAAAGTAAATAAGAAGCGGTCAGGATGCAGAGACACAGAGTAAAGTAAGGACCCCTATGCTTTACTTCTTTCCGAATGGTTGATATAATCATTTCCTACTTACTCTATTAGGGGTATACTCGATAGTTGTCTGCACTTCGTCCCTCTATCTCCAACAGACAGACAAGGCGTACTGATTCGACAGACTTCGATCACTTCCTCAAGACAGAGGTTGGGCATTAGAAAGGATTCCACTATTACCATTACCAGAAAGAGACAAGGGGCTTACCAACAGACCTGCTACCTTCCCTCGGACCCTTTTTCTGGAAAGGCTATTACTCTTACTAGAAAGAAAGGAAGTAAGAAAGTCTGGATCTTAAAGCCTCGGATCATCCTATTACCGCCTCTAGCTCTTCTCAGGGAAGGCAGGTAGTTAGAAACAGATCTAGTGGGCAAGGCAGCCGAAAGATCATATTCAAAAGATAGGTTTAGACTCAATCCCCTGCTGAATCTGATAAGGTAGACAAGGAAGTTTCAATCCCGGGATGAAATGCTAGCCAGTAGTCGGTTAACTAGCTTCCAGCTAGAGATGAAAATAGTAGCCTTATTGAGTTAGCAGGCTTTCTCCTAATGACTTGATTTAACAGTTAGCGGGAAAAGTGAAAAGGCAGGAGCATTGACCGTACTTCAGTCATTCTCTTTTGTCACATTCCCGATGGGATTAGTCTTGCTTGCTTTAGTAGACCCGTTAATCTTTAATTTAAATGAAAACCCCGTTCTCACTGACTATTTCTATTTAAAGGTCCCAGTAAGCCATATATGAATACGAATGCCTGGGCAGAAAAACCAGTAGTCAAGGAAACTGTCTTAGAGCCTTCCAGTCTTCACCTCTGGGCCTATCACCGCTGCCTTCTCATACCCAAGAAGTATGACTAATGCCTTTGATTAAGTTCTTAGTCCCATGGAATCTTATCCTTCTGAGGCACAACCTGAGACAGAGAAGCCACAGATAAAGACTGATTGTCTGAGAACACTAAACCACTAACAGTCACCTAAAGCAACTCCACCAATTAATCTCACAATCGAGTAGGAGGATAAAGACTAATGAAATCTCTTTACGGGCTGGTATTAGAAAGAGAATGACTGAAGTTCGCCTTCTGACTTAAAAGTGCTTTCCTAACTCAATAGATCGAGGAAGCTAGCAGGTTAGTAGTTACGCTTGTTCGATGTTAAAGTTTAAACGGAGATATGTTTTTCCAGGGTTATTGGATTTTGGAGTTGGTCCTTTCTTTTGGTACCAAATCTTTTTCGTTACAGTTGTCCTTTGTTCCCTTTTCCCTAAATATAAGGAATAGAAAGACTTGAGTATGGCTCTAAATATTAAAACGGAATCTCCTGCTTTCGGTAACTAAATCGTTAGAGTTCTCTCCGGCTCCGGCTTCTGTTCTCTTAAGCAGAGGGTATGAAAAAAAGAGAGAGAGATATAGAGGATGCTTGCAGGTCAACACGGCTGTAAAAAGATTATAACCTATCGCTTCATTCCTAAAGCTGTAAGTCTTCTCAGTCCTTACGGGCTAGTGAAGTGCCCAATTGTTTTGGTTGTTTTTAGTTTTAGTTACGGTTGTTCGGATTTATCTGTTACCGAAAGCTCTAACTCTGCCGTCCTCTTTTAGGAAGAGGGCAACTGATGTGCCCGGGAACTAAGACTTGTAGCTTGACTTCTTGTTTCCTTTCTGCCCTTGCTTTGAACTTGCTGTTAGGCGGCCGTAAGGAAGTGTTTTACACAAATAGAACTAGGAATCTCAGGCTTCTCTGAGAACTACCCCCCGTCTAAGACTTCCCCGTGGAGATCAGGGAATAGCCCACGGCTCAATTCGCTGATCAAGTCTTATCTTCGATTCTTTCTTAGCCTACTGCTGGATTAGATGATCTTCAACGGAAACTTAGTGTCTTTCTTTCTACGGAGAATAGGCTGCGGCGGGAAGATGAATTTCATCTTTTGGTGTTGTGTTTAAGCTACGCGCCAAAAGCTTCTTTCTCTGCTCTTTTTCAGACTGGAAAGCGCCTTCTCTTCTCTGAAGAAGACTGTCAAGCTGCTTGATCTGATGAAGGAGGGGAAAGCGTAAAAACCTTTCTTATGAGATTTCCGCTGAGGCCCTCTAACTAAAGACCTGCAAGCATCCATTACTGAAGATACTGATTAAGGCTTTCAATCAAAGACTGATAAAGTCTAATCAAGCACGGCGTCTAAGTAAATATCAATAGAATGACTTCTTTACAGCTTTCGTCGTAACACAATCTAAATCGAAGTATTCATCTTCGTAAAGATCTCTTCTGACTGACTTCTTGTTGCCGAACTTCCCGGGCTAGCTTCTTCATGTTAGACGGCTTGGTAAGAGTCCGTTACTTCAGATATGGCTTAAGGCTCGACTTAACTTCTTTTTACTGCTTACAGGTCTACTTCAATCTTGAACTCCCGGTGTCAGGGCATTTGATCCCACTTCTGGGAATGCAACAACAATAGATCGAGGAATGAACTCAAGTACGGCTTACGGGGAATGATAGTAAGCCAAGCTAAAGTTGTTGATTCTAAAGTATCTTACTGGTGAATCTATTAAATAGCTAGATAAAGTTCTCTTGGGGCCTAGAGAGCCTGAAAAGGCCGATTCTTGTCTATAGTTAGTCCCGGGTTTAGTAATTTCATCAATGAGGAATAGGCAGTGAATCCCAAGGCTTATGCCTATACTGAAAGAAAGACTATCAGTCCATCAAGGACATACTGCTTATGAATTTCAATAAATACATGAATCAGCTCCTGGTATTTACTTCACTCCTCTATTGAGTCTGATCCGAGGCTTTAAACTAATGAGGAATATTAATATCATCCCAGGGCTTTTCTACTTCAATCCTTACGTCTAAGTCATGCAAACTCATAAACTCCACCTAGAAGTTTCCGACATCCCTTGCTTTAGACTGATACAGGGGGGCTGGCTTTGGTAACTACCTATTTCCGGGGGAATATAAGGGCTGAGCTCTTTAGCTATCCTGAATTTTCTTTTCTTACTTGCCTACCTTTTCTGAGGCAGCTATAGATTCAATAGTTGCTTGCCTTACGGATCTAACTTCTGGGATAACTGCTAAATCAATTCCTTACACGAGCTCCAAAGAAAGATTAGGAATCTCGGGCTTTCCTTTCTTCCGGGATGGCAATACAAATAGATCGATCTCTGCAGGGCTGGAAGGGATCGTAACTAAACTCTTAATCCCCTTAGACTGACTTGCCAACTGCCTTTTAGGCGGCGGAAGAAGGCATTGAGAAAGATCGAGGAATTGATTTGGCTATAAAGCCTGTGTAACAACTTCTAACCGACCATGGACAGACGACCTAGAATTGGAAACTAAGGATCTCGCCGAAGCAGGATTTGAACCCGTGACATTTTGTACCCAAAACAAAGGCGCTACCAAGCTGCGCTACATCCCTTTCAATTGGTCTACGGGTGGTCATTGTAGAGAATCCCTGCCCCCCTAGAGTAGCTGTACTTGCCTTTTTCTTAGAGTGGATTGAGTAAGAAGTGGAACTCCGATGAGAACGTAGTCTTGCTGCATCCTATGAAGGAAATAGGGGCTAACCCATCCTTAAAAGAAGCTAGATCCTCTGGAGTTAGATCAGCTGGAGTAGCTACTTACTGGTGTCCGAAGAAGTCTGTTGGTACATATGTCATATGAGATGTGAAAGCGATTTCCGACTTAAAGACTACTAGTTGATTAAGAAGTCGAGCCGACTGTAACATCCGACCAGAGAGGTCAGTCAGTGCTGGGAAAGCAAAGAATGGAATGTCTGTAACAAGAAGGTTGCTTGCTCTTGAAATCTTAGACTATCTAGAGATACAAAAGGTAATAAAGATTCTATTCTTGACTCTAGATGATCTATTGAGTAAGTAACTCTAATAGTAATAATAAGTAATACCACAAGAACCTGAATTTCATCCCTGAAACTTCTTTTTTTGGTACAGCTCGAAGAGAGAGAAGATTAGAGGAGGGCAGATGAGATGACTGACACTCAAAGCACTGATACTCTAAACCCTGGCTTCAATTGGATGGGCTGGACCAAGAGAAGAGGGAACTTCCATCGATCGAGTTTCAGTTGCTTTTTCTGTTGATCCAGGTGATAAAGCTTACTAAGCCTGCCTCTGCTTTTGTCTGTCTCCCAAGGATAGCTCCTTTGTTTGAGAGCCTTTACACGAGTTCGTAGAAAAGTTGTTTTCTATCCTCAAAAAAAGACAGTTCCTCGTCTCTGTCGTCGTATGCCATATCCCGGACCCTCATCAGTGATAGATACCCGGTTCCGTACAGAAGAACTCCCGGAAAAAAGGCGTTTATGCGCTCTTCCCATCTACCTTGTATGATTTCGCGATGATCATCAGTGGAGCTAGTTCTGCTTCAAGATCATTGGTCTCAAGCTAATTAAGTGAGGGATCCGTGGAAGGCTTTGACGGTCAACGTTGGCTAAGAGCCCGCTGCAGCCCCCTACCTGCTAGTGCCCCTTTTCTATTGGACAGTCGGTCTTTACATCTTCCCCGGTATCCGCTGACGGTCCTTACTCGAATCATCCTTAGCTTTCTAAAGACCCGGGCAAAGCTAATTTTGTATTGACGTTCTGTTTCCCGAGTTGGGGTGTGAGTAGTAGTCAAGTAGTGGGCTCCCCTTCATTGTGATGCCAACCCCTTTCGTATGCTATTGTTCACTCAATCTTTAGTCGTGCCCTTGGCCTGGTCACCCATTATAACACACGATGCATGTCTCATTTTGATCTCACACCTCCATTCTCGTTTGAATTTTGGAGCTCGACTTCGTTGCTCGGATGCGCTTCCCAGAAAGTTACAAAGGGAGAACAAGTCTGAGACTCACTCGGCTATATCCTCTTAAAGATCTGCCCGACATGCTGTTGACTTGGAGATGAATTCTCTGGCCGTACCTTCTGCAGTCGTTACGCTTGGTCGGTCATGTATGTTGTGTTGAGACAAAAGAAAAGTAGAAGCTTCAACCGTGTCGATGTCACTGCAACCAAGGTATGCGACCTCAAAAACCACCATTACTGTGCTGCTAAGGGTCAATCACCTGAATCAAGGCCAGAGGGTAATCCCTAAGATTGATGATGCCCCTGTGGATAAAAGCCTCTAAGCGATCTGCTTAGCTTCGATCTCTTCCGAATCCAAGACTTGGGTAGTATGAACTAAGAAGCAATAGTGAACCTTCTTTGAAGAGTGGTTACCATAGAAGACAGAGACAGAGAGAGGTATAATCCCGCGGCGAAGAGTGAAGAAAACCTTGATTCGCTTACTGACGATTCATTACTTGCTTTGGCCAGCTCCCGGAAAAGAAGTTCACGACCCCTACACATAAAGGGATTCTATCTCGTCTCATCGGTCGTCTGGGTCAATCTATTCAGCAGGGTACGAAGCGAAGGTTCTTTTCTATTGGTTGTTCTGACTCGATTTTATTAAATTAGACTCCACTCTTTTGAATATTCTTTTTATGTCGTTCTGTCACTACCTCCCCAAGAGTTGTAGACCGGGCACATACGGGGCGGGGTGGGGTGTCCGCCTACGAGCAACTTATCTTGCATTCTAGTGAGTTCCGTTCATAGGTAAGTTTCTTTATCCCATTATTTCAATGCCCCGTTAGAACAGCTAAGCCCGCCTCGTTATTCTATTCGGATAGATTCTAAAATCTGCACGTCACCTTTACCGTTTGCCGTTTAAGGGAATGAATGGGAGGATCGTCAACAAACGGAGACCGAAGTTTGAAATGAATACTAATTTGGATGGAAGAAATGGATGAGTGAACAAGGGCCTGAAATGATTGATTTGTTTGAGAGCCGTCCGATGATCGAGATGTTCTCCCCGTCGGGGTGGATACCATTCCCCCTGCTGTAGAATAAATATATATAAGGGCTCGAGGTTGCATTTCGAACCAAACCTATTCCTGCCAGTATGATTCATTGTTTGGGGTAGGTTCGCAACAAAAAAAAACTCTGTTCAGTAGAGTTTTTCGTCCTCCACTCCATGCCAAAATAAATCCGCTAGAAAGACCCTCCGGAGGGCTTTGAACAAAAGAAACTAAACCAAACCCTATAAACACATTAGCCAACCTTTCCTCCTTAGCCTTCGTCTCCGATAGAAACATAAATACAACATCCGGTTGTATATTATGAGCCACTCCCGGAGAGCTAATTTTAAGGGTTCCCGGGAGATTCCCCTGTAATTCCAGGCGAGGAGCCTCATCGAGCGGGTGGGGGCAAGTTTGAGCCCGCCACCCCGGCTATAAAAGGAAAAGAAGAAGAAGAGACCACCATAGCAAAGTCCCCTTGACCTTCACCCGTTCTGGTTGGATTGTCCCTGTGCACCTCCAACCTCATCTCCCATAGTCGCCCCCACCTGTCCCGCATCCCCTGAGTTTAAGCAGCTGGCGGAGGCAACGCAAATCGGGGAACCGGCAAGTTCTTCCGCAGAAGTAAGGCAGCTAGTAGACCACCTCAGTGAGCAAGCCAGGGGGTGGCCAGTGAAGCTTCAAGGGAAAGAACACCCAGAGCTCTTGCAATGTGGATGGCTGGGCTAACGCCAGCATTCGCTATCTCCATAGCGCTTGCTCAAAGGGTCCGGGGTTATACTGGTTATTAAGACGAGCCTGGAATTTCTCGTAAAGGGTATACTACGAAAGAAGAGCTCCTCCCCCCCTAGATCTTAGCTTAGGAAAAAAAGTCGAGTAGTCGTAATTCGAAAAAGATTAAGGTGGGGCTGGGCAGTAGCACCGAGATCTCATAGAGGAGGGATTTTTCTCGCGGGCTCCCTTTTAGATGTGGATTTTGGTAGTTTTTTCTTATGCAAGACGAGTTAAATGGGAAAAGAAAGGTGGAGGTTGACCTGCTTTGTTACAGATGTGGAATGGAGCCTGAATCTACCATTCATGTTTGTTTTAAAGGGCTGCCCCTGGGCATCTGGCATTTGGCTACTCTGCCCATTAGCCAATAAAGGAGAGCGGCTTTCCCTCTATTAGAAAACTAGAATGGAAGTCACAGTGGGAAAGGAGAAAGCTCAACCGCGTGGCACAAAACAGTGGGTTGGGGTTCCTGATCTTGTCTTCCTTCAGGCTAAAGCTTCAAGTCTCAATCCGAAGTCAAAGATAAAATAATAGATAAATAGATGCCCACTCTTCCCCTGGTGTAGCTGCTGCAAATCACCTATTGAGTTACGAAAGGGAATCCACCCTTTCTTTTCACATGCACGAGTCTCGTCTTCCCTAGATTAGTAGTCCGCTAGTGGGCTTGGGGTCTTTCTGGATGAGCTTGAAGCTTAGGATTGTTTTAGGGCAGTATCCGGTGGAGAGGACTTCGGATACATGTCATTCCGGTCGGTGACTCCTTCTGTCAATGTATTTCTTTCTGTCACTGGCCAGGCTCTGAATGAAATAGAAATCCCGTTCGTTCACCCTCATACTTGAGACTAAGCTTTTTGCCTTGCTACTTGCCTCTCTCACTCAAGATAAGGTCAGGTGATCCCTTTCTGTCTCCTTCTCAGTTAGGTCCAATAAGTCCCTTCCCTTTCTCCGATCAATAAGCCCCCGATCCCTTTCTTTGTCTTTCATCCTCCCTGAACAGAATAAGTAAGGCCCCGTTTTTTTCTAAAAAAAAAAAAAAAGAAAGGGCGAAGCGCCCGTTTGAAGTGGCGAAGGCCTATGATATAGTAATAAAGAAAGTACGTTAAGGTTACGAAGTAAGGTCAGCTGGTTAAGGAAAGCTCAGGTTATGAAATCGCTTAGCCATTAATTAAGTAGTAGTGAGGCGTCGGTACGGAGCCTTCCACTGTGGACCGAGACTACGCAAAGGTAGAACACCATAGAAACTTCGCTGACTTTATAATAAACCAACCTTGATTTCGCTACGCTCAATAAGAACCCGGAATAGCGGAAATCGGTTCGTGTTCCGCTTCCAAACTCAGTCGTCTTTGCCCAAGTGTGAACTGCGGACGACTCTCCAGTGGTTCCATTCCTTCTTACTTGACTTCTGGGTCAACCCAACCCGAATGGGAAGAGAAGAAGAGGGTCAGCCAAACAGCGGTCCACTTTGTACATTTGCTGAGGCAGACCAATCGGGCATTTTAGAAAAGGGAAGGGAACTTTTATCACCGAAGGAGGCAGTAGAAATGAAGGAGGCGGGAGGCTACCGCTTCTAGAATGCAAGCTTATCCTTTACTTTTTTTATAGCGTACCGCTATTGAAAAAAAAAAGGTTTATGGATGAAGTAATCGGAGTGACAAATGATTACGGTTGCGGAAACCGGATAAAGTCGGGAACCATCGGTTACCTTTTGAATCAAAGTAGCGCCAAGTACTTCGACTACAGGGGGGAGGGAAGCTTCGTAGACAGCTTCGCGTCCTCGCCGCTTCTTTATGGCGACTAGCTTCTCAAGTGGGTGGCCTGGTAAGCAAGCTACCTTCAGCATCGGTTCAATGCCTATCCATAATAGGCTTTAATGGTGGGGAAGGAGGCCCCCCACTTCAATGGAAAGGGGGGAATCGCCGTTTCACAGCCGCTCCTCTACAACTAACTACCTTTCGCCCAACATGATCACGAATGAAGACAGAGAATTGCGTAGATAGAAGGACGAAACCAACCCACTTGTCCTGATCGGAACGATTGAAGAAAGAAAGAGAATGGTGGCTTCGCCCAGGGGGCATCGTCGGAGAACAATGTCGGGGACAGGGTGAGAACCTTCCGTTGGTTACGCCCTTTAAGTGTTGGTTCTTTTAGATATGGAGATAGGTCCAGATAGAGATCTATATCTTTCTATCTATCGATAGATAGAAAGATATATTGAGAAATGGATATTGATCTGGTTTCAAGATCTATGAACAAGAGAGATCCCTAAATATCCATTTGATAAAAGAGATGAATAGATAGGGCGGAGCCGGCTGAAGGAAGGGCGCTAGCGCGCCCCCTTACTCTAACTTCACCCCTTCCTTTACTTTATAAGCCGTTGCTTGT